ATTGTTATGGATTAAATTATAAGAAATTTTTGAAATCAAAAATGAATATTTGCGAACACTGTGGACATCATTTGAAAATGAGTAGTTCAGATAGAATCGAGCTTTCGATTGATCCAGATACTTGGGCTCCAATGGATGAAGACATGGTCTCTCTGGATCCCATTGAATTTAATTTAGAAGAGGAATCTTACAAAGATCGTATTGATTCTTATCAAAGAAAGACAGGATTAACTGAGGCTGTTCAAACAGGCACAGGTCGACTAAATGGTATTCCCGTAGCAATTGGGATTATGGATTTTCAGTTTATGGGGGGTAGTATGGGATCGGTAGTTGGCGAGAAAATCACCCGTTTGATCGAATATGCTACCAATCAATTTTTACCTCTTATTTTAGTGTGTGCTTCTGGAGGAGCACGCATGCAAGAAGGAAGTTTGAGCTTGATGCAAATGGCTAAAATATCTTCCGCTTTATATGATTATCAAGTAAATAAAAAGTTATTTTATGTATCAATCCTTACATCTCCTACTACTGGTGGGGTAACAGCTAGTTTTGGTATGTTGGGGGATATCATTATTGCTGAACCCAATGCCTACATTGCATTTGCGGGTAAAAGAGTAATTGAACAAACATTGAATAAAACAGTACCTGAGGGCTCCCAAGCGGCTGAATATTTATTCCATAAGGGCCTATTCGATCCAATCGTACCGCGTAATCTTTTAAAAGGCGTTCTGAATGAATTATTTCAGCTCCATGCTTTCTTTCCTCTGAATCAAAATTCAATCAACAATCAAGTAGATGCTTAATAAAAAAAAATAGAAATTATTATTATTTTTTTTGTGTGTAGAACAAGTAGTTATTTAGTTTATAGAAATCAAAGTAAAAATCAATTCTTCGGATTTTTTTTTACTTTGATAACATTTGGTAACATAAGATTTAATTGTAAAAAGAATTATGCGAATAATTTTTTTTTACCGATATTCCTGATTAGTAATCAGGAAACCTCTATCAAACAAAAAAAGAGAGAATTCTTTCTTCCGCGAAATGAAAATTAGGCAAGGCGAATAAAACGAGAATTTCACGTTCCCTTCTTATGTGTATATAATTCACATATAGAAAATTTAAAAGTATAGAAAGATGCAAGATTCTATATTTTTTGAGAATCCCTAGTTTTACTAAGAATACCTATTCTCGGATCGAATTATAACAAATTTTTCGGGAATTTGTAAGAAACTCTTTCTTTAATTTTATTCAAGTTTATTAAATTTTTAGACAAAAACAAGATAATAAAAAAAGGAGATTCTCATACATATACATATATATAATGTATTAATGTAGAAAGGTGAAAAATTCTATTTAGTTAGTTCAACATTCCTTGTTTTATTATATTTATAAATTTATAATTTTATATTTATATATATAAATTTTTATTTATAATTTAGATATATTATAATTCTATTTTCTATTTTTATTTATATATATTAATATTATGTACTTACATATACTCAATTATGTACTCACATATACTCACTTAGTTTAGCTATACTTAGTATAATTATATATGAATTATAATGATTATACGATACCTTTCTAACAATATAACAATAACAGGTACAAATATTAAATCCAGGTATCCATTTTATGACAACTCTCAATAACTTACCCTCGATTTTGGTGCCTTTAGTGGGCCTAGTATTTCCGGCAATTGCGATGGCTTCTTTATTTCTTCATGTTCAAAAAAACAAGATTTTTTAGATATAGATATGATGGGGCCAAATCTCATCTATTTTTTTTCAAGACTTAGACTTAGACCATAACACAGATATTTTTTTATTAGAATAAAATATGTTATGTGATGTGGTTTCCCCCGAGCATAAGCTATTATGCATGCGCAAACATGATATGTGTAAATGAATTATAGCTATTTGAAAAAAATCGGGATCGGGGCGAATATCTGAAATGTAAAGTTAATGTATCCATATGTAGATATCTATAGGGAATCATACGAAGTGGATGTTATTATTTTAGATCTAAGCAATTCGATGAATTACTCCTAAAAGTTCACATCGGAATAGTGCTAGTTGATGAGAGTTACTTCGGAAACACACAAAAAAAGTCAAATTCATTTGGGTTATTCTCTCAATTTCAATAAAATGCAACTAGATCTAATATGAATTGGCGATCAGAACATATATGGATAGAACTTATAGCGGGGTCTCGAAAAACAAGTAATTTCTGCTGGGCCTTTATCCTTTTTTTAGGTTCATTGGGGTTTTTATTTGTTGGAATTTCCAGTTATCTTGGTAGGAATTTTATATCTTTATTTCCGTCTCCACAAATAATTTTTTTTCCACAGGGGATCGTGATGTCTTTCTACGGGATTGCGGGTCTCTTTATTAGCTCCTATTTGTGGTGCACAATTTCGTGGAATGTAGGTAGTGGTTATGATCGATTCGATAGAAAAGAAGGAATAGTGTGTATTTTTCGTTGGGGATTTCCTGGAAAAAATCGTCGCATCTTACTTCAATTCCTTATGAAAGACATCCAGTCCATCAGAATAGAAGTTAAAGAGGGTATTTATGCTCGTCGTGTCCTTTATATGGAAATCAGAGGCCATGGGGCTATTCCCTTGACTCGTACTGATGAGAATTTGACTCCACGAGAAATTGAGCAAAAAGCTGCTGAATTGGCTTATTTCTTGCGTGTACCGATTGAAGTATTTTGAAAAATGAACTGAAAATAGTGAATGCTTTTTTTTTTCAAAAAAATTTGATATTTTGATAGAAAGAGAGGTCTTTCCTTTCAAAATCCGAATAATATTCATTACTTGAAGGGGCGCTTTTGTGCCTTTATTTATCGAAAGGGGGCACTTTCTTCGAATTTTAGCAAATGAAATGATATAGTTGAAAACAATATCTTTATTCGAATTGGAAGTGCGAATTTGAAATGGACTCTTTCTTATTCCATTTCTGTATTATTTCTAAATTCAAGTACTAACCACTGAATCATACACACAAAAAAAAAGCAGGGAATAGATTCATGGGCTCGATGACTTGTAATAGAACCTATCCTTAATATGAATATTAGTTAATATCATATGGAGTCGACGAATGAGGTGAGTTCATTTAAAATTCAAAGACGAAAAAATGGCAAAAAAGAAAGCATTCATTCCCCTTCTATATCTTGCATCTATAGTATTTTTGCCCTGGTGTATCTCTCTCTCATTTACTAAAAGTCTGGAATCTTGGGTTACTAATTGGTGGGATACTAGGCAATCCGAAATTTTCTTGAATATCATTCAAGAAAAGAGTATTATAAAAAAATTCATAGAATTAGAGGAACTCTTCCTCCTGGACGAAATGATAAAGGAATACCCGGAAACACATCTAGAAAAGCTTGGTATCGGAATCTCCAAAGAAACGATCCAATTGATCAAGATACACAATGCAGATTGTATCCATACGATTTTGAACTTCTCAACAAATATAATCTGTTTCGTTATTCTAAGTGGTTATTCTATTCTAGTTAATGAAGAACTTGTTATTCTTAACTCTTGGGTTCAAGAATTCCTATATAACTTAAGCGACACACCAAAAGCTTTTTCAATTCTTTTATTAACTGATTTATGTATAGGATTCCATTCGCCCCACGGTTGGGAACTAATGATTGGCTCTATCTACAAAGATTTTGGATTTGCTCATAACGATCAAATTATATCCGGCCTTGTTTCCACTTTTCCGGTCATTCTAGATACAATTTTTAAATATTTGATCTTCCGTTATTTAAATCGTGTATCTCCCTCACTTGTAGTGATTTATCATTCAATGAATGACTGAAAAATGATTCACTGATCAAATTATAATGGTTGTTACTTTGTACATAAGCAAAACATTAAAAATTGTACTTATTCTTTCTACTCATACAAGGGATTCCTCCTATATTCCATTAACATTTTTTTAGTAAATAGCAGAATCATAGATAGGGAACTATACTAGACTAGGAACCTACCTAATTTTATTGTATAAATTTTCGATACCAATGATTGGACCATGCAAACTATAAATACCCTTTTTTCTTGGATAAAGGAAGAGATTGCTCGATACATTTCCATATCGCTCATAATATATATAATAGCTAGGGCACCTATTTCAAATGCATATCCCATTTTTGCACAGCAGGGTTATGAAAATCCACGAGAAGCGACTGGCCGTATTGTATGTGCCAATTGCCATTTAGCTAATAAACCCGTGGATATCGAGGTTCCACAAGCGGTACTTCCTGATACTGTATTTGAAGCAGTTGTTCGAATTCCTTATGATATGCAACTGAAACAAGTTCTTGCTAATGGAAAAAAGGGAGCTTTGAATGTAGGGGCTGTTCTTATTTTACCTGAGGGGTTTGAATTAGCCCCCCCCGATCGTATTTCGCCCGAGATTAAAGAAAAGATAGGCAATCTGTCTTTTCAGAACTATCGCCCTAATAAAAAAAATATTCTTGTGATAGGTCCTGTTCCTGGTCAGAAATATAGCGAAGTCACTTTTCCTATTCTTTCCCCAGACCCCGCTACTCAGAAAGATGTTCACTTCTTAAAATATCCCATATACGTAGGCGGGAACAGGGGAAGGGGTCAGATTTATCCCGACGGTAGCAAGAGTAACAATAATGTTTATAATGCTACAGCATCAGGTATAGTAAGCAAAATTATACGAAAAGAAAAAGGAGGATACGAAATAAACATAGTGGATGCATCGGATGGACGTCAAGTGGTTGATATTATCCCCCCAGGACCGGAACTTCTTGTTTCAGAGGGCGAATCTATCAAACTTGATCAACCATTAACGAGTAATCCTAATGTGGGTGGATTTGGTCAGGGGGATGCGGAAATCGTACTTCAAGATCCATTACGTGTCCAAGGCCTTTTATTCTTCTTGGCATCTGTTATTTTGGCACAAATATTTTTGGTTCTTAAAAAGAAACAGTTTGAGAAGGTTCAATTGTCCGAA